CAATTGGGGTTATGGATTTTCAGTTTATGGGGGGTAGTATGGGATCCGTAGTCGGAGAGAAAATCACCCGTTTGATTGAACACGCTGCCAATCAAAATTTACCTCTTATTATAGTGTGTGCTTCTGGGGGGGCGCGCATGCAGGAAGGAAGTTTGAGCTTGATGCAAATGGCTAAAATATCGTCTGCTTTATATGATTATCAATTAAATAAAAAATTATTTTATGTATCAATCCTTACATCTCCGACAACTGGTGGAGTGACAGCTAGTTTTGGTATGTTGGGGGATATCATTATTGCCGAACCCAATGCCTACATTGCATTTGCAGGTAAAAGAGTAATTGAACAAACATTGAATAAAACAGTACCCGAAGGTTCACAAGCAGCTGAATACTTATTCCAGAAGGGTTTATTCGACCTAATTGTACCACGTAATCTTTTAAAAAGCGTTCTGAGTGAGTTATTTAAGCTCCACGCCTTTTTTCCTTTGAATCAAAAGTCAAGCAAAATCAAGTAGAGCACTAAGTTCAATTATTTTTTTTGTGTTTGTAGCAAAAAGTAGTTAGTTTATCGGAATCAAAGTAAATAAGATAATAATGGACTTTTCTTTGGTGATAGAAGATCGAATTGTAGAAAGAATCAAAACGAAAGTTGAGGATAACTCTTTTTTTTACCTATATTCCTGATTACGAATCAAGAAACCTTTATCACCAAGAGTGAGTTCTTCCTTTCGTGAAATTAGTAAAATAAAACGAATTTGGTCTTGTCTTAGGTATATAATTTTAAATTTCAATATAGATAATAGAGTTTTGTATCTTTCTCTATCTACCGAAAAACCATTTTAGCTAAAAATCCATGTTGGGTCGGATTCGAACGAATCCTTCGATAATCGGTAAAAAACTCTTTATCTATTTTTATAAAATTAGAAGACAAGAACAAAAGACAAAGAAATGAAGAAAAATAATAAAGTTTATTATCATTATCATACATATCTTTCTCATGGAGGAGATGAATAAGTCCATTTATTTAGTTCTACAGTTCTACATTCTTTGCACTTATTCTTATTATACGTACTCAGTTAGATTTAGATATATCGATACTTCGATCTATACTAAGAATGAAAAATTCTTCAAATTCTATTAATAATAAATATTATCTAATTAGAATTCAAATTCTTAATTTAATTATAATTATTACAAGATATCTTTATTTATATAATAACATAATAACAGATACAAATAGTAAATCGAGGTACCCCTTCTATGACAAATTTGAACCTTCCATCTATTTTTGTGCCGTTAGTAGGCCTAGTCTTTCCGGCAATTGCAATGGCTTCTTTATTTCTTCATGTTCAAAAAAACAAGATTGTTTAGATCCGCTGGGACCCAATCTCATCCATTTTTTTTTTTTGAAAACGTGGACTTGTATCATAACACGGATATCTATTTATTGGAATATAGTATAACATGTGATTTCCACCGAACATAAAGGAAAAAACTCTTATGCCCGCAGAAACATGATATATGGATATATCAATTCTAGCAATTTTCAAATAGATCAGGATCTCTGGATGGCTGAAATGTAGTCGGTGAATCTATATGTATATCGATATGTATAGTGGGATCGTATTAAATAAAGAGTATGTTATTATTTTAGATTTAACAAATTTGATGAATTACTCCTAAAGGTTGACATCAAACTAGTGCTAGTTCACCTCAAACTAGTGCTAGTTGATGAGAGTTACTTCGGAAACAAAAAAGTAAAGTAAAATTTCTCTGGGGTATTATCTCAATTCCAATAAAATGCAATCGAGTAAAGTATGACTTGGCGATCAGACGATATATGGATAGAACTTATAACGGGGTCTCGAAAAATAAGTAATTTCTGCTGGGCCTTGATCCTTTTTTTAGGTTCATTAGGCTTCTTATTAGTTGGAACTTCCAGTTATCTTGGTAGAAATTTGCTATCTTTTTTTCCGCCTCAGCAAATCATTTTTTTTCCACAAGGAATCGTGATGTCTTTCTACGGAATTGCGGGTCTCTTTATTAGCTCTTATTTGTGGTGCACAATTTCCTGGAATGTAGGTAGTGGTTATGATCGATTCGATAGAAAGGAAGGAATAGTCTGTATTTTTCGTTGGGGATTTCCGGGAAAAAATCGTCGCATATTCCTCCGATTCCTTATAAAAGATATTCAGTCCGTTAGAATAGAAGTTAAAGAGGGTATTTATGCTCGTCGTGTTCTTTATATGGACATCCGAGGCCAGGGGTCCATTCCCTTGACCCGTACTGATGAGAATTTGACTCCACGAGAAATTGAACAAAAGGCTGCTGAATTAGCCTATTTCTTGCGTGTACCAATTGAAGTATTTTGATAAATTGAGAATCAGAACGTTCATTCAATTAAAGAAAACGTATATGAAAGAACCATAAAACGAAACTCTTTTTATGGTCTTTATGCGTTTTATGGTCTTTATGCGCACGCAATTCAATAACAAATAACAAATCGAAATAATAGATTCATCTCAGACGGCAAACCATTTCGAAAGCAAGAATTTTTTTTAGTTCAATATTTGTTGGAATTGACACTTTAGATCCAGATAGATCGTATCTTGTAAATTTTAAATTCTTTCTTTTGTATTCTTTAATGACCAACAATTGGATTTCTTAATTAAATACTGAGAACTAGCAAATTTATCCTTTGCCAGTCATTTTTTTTTGATCATCCTAATATCTTTCCCTCAATTATTCTATTCCTGACTATGGGTAATCAGTGCAATTTTTTCGAAATATTGGATATTTTGATAGCAAAGGAGTTCTTTCGTCTCAAAATCGGAATAATATTCATTACTTAAAGTGGTTCTTTCGATCATTCATCGAAAGGATACACTTTATTTTTAATTTGACCAATTGAGATATCAGGAAACAATATTCTAAATTTCTTCATTCGAAGTGAATTCTTAGCCTATTTCTGTATTCTTTCTAGATTCAAAGACTAACCACAAAATCACAAAGAAAATAGATTCATAAGTTCGATACCTTGTATAAAACTCATGTGTGTAAGAAATATTCGACCGCATAGAGTGTACGAATGGGTTGATTAACAATTTACAGACGAAAAAATGGCAAAAAAGAAAGCATCCACTCCTCTTTTCTATCTTGCATCTATAGTATTTTTGCCCTGGTGGATTTCTTTCTCAGTTAATAAATGTCTGGAATCTTGGGTTACTAATTGGTGGAATACTAGGCAATCCCAAATTGTCTTGAATAATATTCAAGAAAAGAGTCTTCTAGAAAAATTCAGAGAATTAGAGGAACTCCTCTTCTTGGACGAAATGATCAAGGAATACTCGGAAACACATCTCGAAGAGTTTGGGATAGGAATCCATAAAGAAACGATCCAATTAATCACGATACAAAATGAGAATCGTATGGATACGATTTTTCACTTCTCAACAAATATCATCTGGTTTGGTATTCTAAGCGGGTATTCAATTTTGGGTAAGGAAAAACTTGTTATTCTTAACTCTTGGGCTCAGGAATTCCTATATAACTTAAGTGACACAGCAAAAGCTTTGTGTCTTCTTCTAGTAACTGAGTTTTTTCTCGGATATCATTCACCCCCAGGTTGGGAATTCGCTATACGCTCTATCTATAACGAGGTTGGAGTTGTTGCGAATGAGCAAACTATAACTATTCTTGTTTGCATCCTTCCAGTAATTTTTGATACATGTTTTAAATATTGGCTTTTCCGTTATTTAACTAGTCTGTCTCCGTCAATTTTACTGATTTATGATTCAATAACTGAATGATAAAGGATCCATTGATATTAATCTAATACAATTAGAATGCTTGGTACTTTGTAGTTGTACATAAGCAAAGTATTGAAAATCATATTTACTCTTCCTATTTCTAACCATCGGGAAGATTCATCCTAGATTATTCCAGCAAATAGCAGAATCGTGGCTAGGGAACTATACTAGCGACCTACCCAATTTATTGTAGAAATTTTCGCGATCAATGATTGGACCATGCAAACTAGAAATGCTTTTTCTTGGCTAAAGAAACAGATTACTCGATCTATTTCCGTATCGCTCATGATATATATCTTAACTCGGACGTCCATTTCAAGTGCATATCCCATTTTTGCACAGCAGGGTTATGAAAATCCACGAGAAGCGACTGGGCGTATTGTATGTGCCAATTGCCATTTAGCTAATAAGCCCGTGGAAATTGAGGTTCCACAAGCGGTACTTCCTGATACTGTATTTGAAGCAGTTGTTCGAATTCCTTATGATATGCAACTGAAACAGGTTCTTGCTAATGGTAAAAAAGGGGGGTTGAACGTCGGGGCTGTTCTTATTTTACCGGAGGGGTTTGAATTAGCTCCTCCCGATCGTATTTCTCCTGAGATGAAAGAAAAGATTGTCAATTTGTCTTTTCAGAGCTATCGCCCCAATAAAACAAATATTCTTGTGGTAGGCCCTGTCCCTGGTAAAAAATATAGTGAAATAACCTTCCCTATTCTTTCCCCGGACCCTGCTACTAAGAAGGATGTTCACTTCTTAAAATATCCTATATACGTAGGCGGGAACAGGGGAAGGGGTCAGATTTATCCCGACGGCAACAAGAGTAACAATACAGTTTATAATGCTACAGCAGCAGGTATAGTAAGCAAAATCATACGAAAAGAAAAAGGGGGGTATGAGATAACCATAACGGATGCGGCGGAGGGACGTCAAGTGGTTGATATTATCCCTCCCGGACCAGAACTTCTTGTTTCCGAGGGCGAATCTATAAAATTTGATCAACCATTAACGAGTAATCCTAATGTAGGAGGATTTGGTCAGGGAGATGCAGAAATAGTACTTCAAGATCCATTACGTGTCCAAGGACTTTTGTTCTTCTTGGCATCTGTTATTTTGGCACAAATCTTTTTGGTTCTTAAAAAGAAACAGTTCGAGAAGGTTCAATTGGCCGAAATGAATTTCTAGATTCGCAGA